TGATTGCATAGTTGGTTTAGATGAATCCTGTCTGGTTGAGACCACAAGTCAAAATGACATTGCCAGAAGTTGACAAGGTGATATTTCCATTTCTTTATCAGAAACTGAGTCCCCCTTGAAGCCAGAATGGATTTTCCTTGATATCTGACATAATGCACGAAAGGATCTTTGAACAACCATAAGGTCTTCGGAAAATCATTCCCAAGCACTACTACAAGATGCTCTATTTTTCCATAGAAATGTGTTCGCTCAAGAAAAGATCCAGAAGATGTATATCGTAAATGGGAAGATTGTTTACGGAGAAAAATGAATACGGATTCGCATTCATATACATGCGAATTATATAGGAACAAGAAGAATCTTTGATTCTCTTTTGAAAAAAAGGAAATGGATTTCTTTGGAGTAATGAGACTATTTGAATTCCAATACTCATGGAGAAAGAATCGCAATAAATGCAAAGAGGGGGCATCCTGTATCCAGCAGCGAAGGGTTTGAACCAAGATTTCCAGATGGATGGGGTAGGGTATTAGTATATCTGACACATGATTTAAATGTGATAATTTGTCCTCGAAAAAGGGAAATATTGAATGAATAGATCGTGAATTATGAAATTTTGCTATTTCTTTTTCTTCTAGAGAAGATACTAATTGCAGTGAAAATGGAATTTCCACAATGACGGCAAAACTTTCCAATATCTTTTGAGAATGAAAATTCTTGTTGTGCCCAATGAATCCTTTTTGGTTAGAATCATTAACCGAAATAATCAAATGATTCTGTTGATGCATTCGAGTAATTAAGCGTTTCACAATTAGTGAACTGGATTTATTGTCATGACTCAAATTCTCCATGGGTTCGGAAAGAATCGATCCATTTAAACCATGATCATGAGCAAGTGCGTAGATATATTCCTGAAGTAGAAGCGGATATAGGAAGTGGTGTTGCCGAAATCCGTCTATTTCTAAATATCCTTGTAATTCCTCCATTTGAAATTATACTTGAATCAAACAAAAGCATGGGGGATTCCTTGGGTTATCAAATGATACATAGTGCGATACGGTCAGAACAAGGTATCTATAAAATAATAGATACCCCGGGGACATGGAGGACAATCAACGGATCTCTCTTTTTCCATCCAATTTGTTTGTGTTCGTTATAGTTACAAGAGATGGTTAGAAATCCTTTATTTTTGCAACCCGATCACTCTTTTGACTCTGGAATAATTCATTTTATTTATCAGTATACCCCTTCTTCTACACATTTATCTCCACTCCATAATGGAGAATAGTTAGGATTCATAAAAAAAAGGAATCGATGATCCACTCACAGGAGAACCCTTTCCCGTGTCAGGCACTAATATATTTTTAACGTCTAATTAGATCGGGTAATCATTCGAATTAAGAACAGAAGTTCGTTACTTTTGGTTTCCCTATAATTGGAGCCATAGGGCTCTATCCATTTATTCACTCGACCCGACTGTGAATTGATTTGACCCCGTCCCAAGAATCAAAACAAGATTTTTTATCGATCGGGATGAAGTATTCTCAGAGTTCTCCATTCATACGACATGCTGTTTTTTCCATTCATTCCCTTTCAGGATCAGTCGTGGTCTTACAAACTCTACCAATGGTATGGACGAATCCGTTGCTTCATCAAATGTGTAAAAGATTGTAGCCGCACTTAAAAGCCGAGTACTCTACCGTTGAGTTAGCAACCCGTAGAATATAAACGAAATAGTAGAGTGTGTAGATACGATCGGAATCAAAAAAAGTAAAATAAAGAAATTGGATTGCCCGACCCCATCAAAACTTGAAACTAGCAACAAATCGAAAAGAAAGATTTGATGATCAATTATGAACACAAAAACGAGCAGAGATCAGATTCAAATACAACAGATTCCGGGATAAATAGAGAAAAATCGAAATAGATATCCAAGGCCACCTATACCCTATTTTTTTTTTCATTATATAAGTCTTTTGTCACAGCGAATCTGGTGAACCCAGCACCAGCATTTGAATAAAATAAAGAAACAAACTTATGGGACATGGATAAATTTTTCTATTTATCCACGATCGAATTATATTTGTTCAAAACACCATTGTCAATATTGAGAAACCAAATTCAATAAAGAAAATAAGGACTTGTGTTGGATTGGCACTACATAGATAAGAAATGAAGTATGGATGGGGGAATCAATAAAATAAAAAAAAGTAGGAAAAAATCTTGGGTTTATTTCAATAGGGGTACAATAAGCAAGATTGCTCCCCTGTTTGTTCGTGGAGTCCCAACGAAAACCATCCAATTGATGGTAATCCCGTAATTTCCCAGTTATTTCATCTATTCACTCAATCTTTTTCTATCCGTCTCATATCAATAGAAGATATTTTTATCATTATATGATATGGAGTCAGAGGGGAGCAACAGTGAATAGAACAAAAAAAGGAATGGCGGAGTAAAGAATTACCCAAAGCTAGATACTGGGCCCCCTTTTTCATTAATATGAATTTCATTTCTTTTGATTAATTCGAAGTTATTTAAATACCTCTGCCTTCTTTAAAATATCATAAACAGTTCCTGTAGGTTGAGCGCCCTTTTCAAGGAAATATAGAATAAGAGGAACATTTAAATAAGTTTGGTTATTTATCGGATCATAAAAACCCACTTTACGAAGATCTCTTCCTTCTCTTCGGGATCGAACATCAATTGCAACGATTCGATAGATGGCTCATTGGGATAGGCATAACCCCCCCTTAGAAACGTATATGAGGTTTTCTCCTCATACGACTCGAGAAAGAATGATTCGAATTTATGTATATAGTGGCAAACGGATCCATAAAATCATCAATTAGACTATAATTTGAGTCGTTTTTTTGTTCTTCCATCCTAAAAAAAAAAAAAAAAGAAATATCATTCGTACTCATAACTCAAGTTGGGTAATTCTCAAAGAGCTCGAAGAGAAATCCTTAGACACTTATTGAGCCGTCTCTAACCTCTTTTTTTTGTCTCGTCTAGAATCTATTTTTCTTTTTCTTCCTCATTATGTTTTAGTTGTTGAGACAATTGAAAATGGTGTTTCCTTGTTCTGGTATCCTTTATTTTCTCTTTGCTTTGAATCATTGGGTTTAGACATTACTTCGGTGATCCTTAATTCTTTCAAAATGGCAGCAACATACCTTATTGCATTGTTATTTTGTTCTATTGAAAAATCCTAGAAACAATTGATTCCCTTGTGATACACTTTTGATCAAAATAGTTTTTTTTATCAATTCCGACAAATTTTACTTTACTTGTTCGAATTTGATTCTTTCGATTTCTATACCGAAGATATACTTACGAAGTTGTTCCAACTTATTGATTGGCACTAACCCTAGATCCTTCCCTCTGTTAAAAGATTTAATCCTTTATGCTCGAGCTCCATCGTGTACTATTTCTTTTTTATTACAACCCCCAAAATCGGGGTCTTAGTGGAATAGAACAAACTATGCCGAGCCAAGAGCATCTTCATTGATATCTAAAATGGTGGGTGCAAGAATCCACAACCGATAATGTCCTTCAAGTCGCACGTTGCTTTCTACCACATCGTTTCAAACGAAGTTTTACCATAACATTCCTCTAATTTTGAACCGGTATGGAATTGATTCAATATGGAATCATGAATAGTCATTGGCTGAATCAGTATTTTAAAAAATCCATACTTTATTTTCATATATGGATGGATAGTTATCTGGAGAAGTCTCAACAAGAATCTAACTTAACCCCATATTTTATAATGAAACACATTTATAAAAAAACGAAGAAATGAGTTGCTTAACACTTCTTTACATCTTCAACAGATTGTTAGGCACGATCAATCATGAAGGATCCAATTCCTTCTCGAACAAATAAACTAAAGAAAGGTATTTAATTAGATTAGCAATACCGGAGCAGACTGAGTCATTAACTAAACAAGCTATTCCAATGATCCAGAAAAATCGAAAGTAGGATAGATTCACCAATCTCCTACTTCTTCGAGTATCAAAGATTTCTAAAGAATCACTGAAGTTTCAATAATTTCCTACTTCGATATCATTAAATTGATACCTTTGTCAATTAACTCATATCTACACGAATTCTATGGGGATGATTCATCATCCAATTTCAAACGATCTTATTATGGGATGCTATACTATCTTGTATAGGTACAAAGCTAAATCAGTCCGTATCAATTTGTTGTTCCTATTTTTATTTTGTCCCACCCCAATCTCAGGAGCTTTAATCCCAGTGATGGAATTAGTACCAAGAACCTCCTCCTGTTTCGAATTCAGGATCCACATAGAATTAGTTTGCCTATTCAATTTTATTGACTTTCGGGAAGATATAGGACTTTCTTCCACATTTCGACTTAAAGTGCATCTTGTGAGAATCAAAATATCATAGATATGGGGCATTTTCTCTAAATGCCTAACTAACTTCAATATGAACGAGGGGCATACACTAAACGCCCTACCCAATTTTTTTTTTTGAATTTCACTTTGATCTTTGTTCTCGTTCTACCTATATCAAAAAAGATATTTCCATCCGCGTGTCATTGACACTCAATCCATTTGTGGGAAACAAAATGGAAAGGGAAGATATGATTCAGAGAAGAATCATTAGAAATGGAAAGGTTGGGTCGCATTGTATCCAACATTACAATTTTAAACAGAAGATTGTTAAAGAGAACAACCCTTGTTCTGATCGAATCGGTCTGGGACGGAAGGATTCGAACCTCCGAGTAACGGGACCAAAACCCGTTGCCTTACCGCTTGGCCACGCCCCATTTCGATTGCTATTCGATACTACTAAACATTAGTATTGTTATTGGTTGTTCGTCAATTCCAGCCCCAATATCTATGGAATTGGCTGTTGCTGGGATTCCACATATGTAGATGTAGAATCAAAATGAATTCATTGATCATTATATAGAATTCAATTAAGATATTGTATGAAGGTATGATTCCTTCTATTCTCATTTGATAATGGAAGGATTTTTGATTAGAGGGGTTCAAAGAAAAAGAAGGATTTTGAGACCCACCTTCTCTTTTTTTTTTCATTCCTTATATCAATAACCGAATAATAATGAAATTCTCTCCAAAAACAAAATGTTTGTTATGCTTAATATCTTTAGTTTGATCTGTCTTAATTCTGCCCTTCATTCGAGTAGCTTTTTCTTTGCCAAATTGCCCGAAGCTTATGCTTTTTTCAATCCAATCGTAGATGTTATGCCAGTCATACCTGTGCTCTTTTTTCTTTTAGCCCTTGTTTGGCAAGCTGCTGTAAGTTTTCGCTGAGATCTTTAATACTGTCTTAGAAACATTCATGATTTATTCGATAAAAAAAATTCTATTCTAACAATTGATAAGATCAGAAAAGTTTTACATTATGAACCCTCAGCTCAACATTGAAATTCTTTTGGATAGTCGCGATGAACTGGAATCGCCTCATTTCCCTCATTCTAACCTTCTAAGGGGCAAAGATCTCCTGTAGGGTCCCACAAATACCTAAGAATAGGAGAGATAGTTTGGATAACGAAAGAATAAGAATCTTATTCCAAAAAAATTCCTTTATTTTCTAGAAACCGCTTCGTTTCGTTTGTTTCTTGATATCAAAACGGGATATGTGGTAGAAAAATGGAGAATCTATTCCCTTATTTCCCCAAAAAATGATCTTGGAGATTGCGTAATGCTTACTCTCAAACTCTTCGTTTACACAGTAGTGATATTCTTTGTTTCTCTCTTCATCTTCGGATTCCTATCTAATGATCCAGGACGTAACCCTGGGCGTGAGGAATAAAAAAATCCGAAGTTTTTCATTTTTCCTTGCTTGATTTCTGAATTGGATTAGGATTTTCTCTATTCCATCCATTTAACTATGATAAGATCAAAATAAATCGAGATTTTTTCGAATTCGAAAGAGAAATATCAAATGATCAGAGGGAACGGAGAGAGAGGGATTCGAACCCTCGGTACGAATAACTCGTACAACGGATTAGCAATCCGTCGCTTTAGTCCACTCAGCCATCTCTCCCAATTAGAAAAAAGGGTAATTCATAATATGTGACGCGTGAAGTAAAGATTGATAAAAGTCTTTCCTTATCTTTCTTTATTCTATAGATATAGACGAATTTTATCAATCAGCAATTCAATTTAGATAAAACGATTTGAAACAGATATCTCCAATGGAAAGAGTACTTCTTTGATTTCGCACGAAAAGTTCTTTTCTTCCTCCGGCCTGGCTAGGTACTGGCCAGGCCATTCCTTGTTTTGTTCCAATAAATCATAGATCAAATGATTTATCTGATTTGAAAGCGAAAATGCTTGTTATTGAAGCAGGAAGAAAAGAAGGTTATTTTCATTCCTAGGATAGGAGTGTTGTTTCTTATTATTCCTTCTTTTTCCTTTTCTCGATTCCCTTACTGTAATAAAAAATCATATTTTTTTCTATTCTAATTCATATATTTCTTCAAAAGACAACCTTTGTTTGAACACTTGAATTCACAAACAAAACGAATACTATGACTTTTCACTGGATCCAATCGATCCGAATTCTTAAGATTTGGCAGTTGAATGAATAGAAAAGGGAGTAGCTTGAAAAAAAAATGAAGCTATGAATTCTTGCACAACTCAACCCATTTTTACCGACTTCAATGCCTCTTTCGGGTCGGGACTATCAGTAACGACTCCCTCGGCAAAAGATATAACTTGTTATTTAAACGAACTTTCTTTTCCTATTTCGTCAAGTCTCCCCGTCGGAACATGTCAGCATTCCAATTTTCATGATTCTGATCCTATTTTGATTACGTTTCACTCCTTTGTTCGACAAATGGTTTGTTCGTATACAATAATCAGATTGTAGCGGGTATAGTTTAGTGGTAAAAGTGTGATTCGTTCTATTAACAACCAAAATGGATAAGGGTTCTTTCGGTTTAATTCCTATTCCGATCAAAAACTTTATTTCTTAAAGGGGTTTAATCCTTTACCTCTCAATGCCACGTTTGAGGAAGAATATACATTCTCGTGATTTGTATCCAAAAGTGAAGTCAAGTCAATTAGAAATTGAATAAGAAAATTGGATTATAGAATCGCGAAGCATAATTTTGTTTTTTCGTTGGATCAACCCCTCCGATTGAATGACTATAAGTAAAGGATCCATGGATGAAGATACAAAAGTATATTTCTAATCGTAACTAGATCTTCAATTTTTTTTTTCTTAGGGTAGAAATTGAAGCCAAATAGCTATTGAACGATGACTTTGGTTTACCAGAGCCGTCGACATATTGTTTCAGCTCGGTGGAAATAAAATTCTTTTCCTAAGGATTCTCACAAGTAGAAATAGGGAACGAAGTAACTAGAAGGATTTGTGAGAATCCCCCTCTTTCTAGAGGGATCATCTAGAAAGCAAGCCGTTTTGCATGCATTCAGACAAAAAGCTGACATAGATGTTATGGGCCAATTTTTTTTTTGAATTCGGATTTGCTATGATTCC